GTATAGCTCAGTTGGTAGAGCATTGGGCTTTTAACCTAATGGTCGCAGGTTCAAGTCCTGCTATACCCAAACCTAACTTGCACTATACTATGAGTAAGGATGCGTAGTAGCGCAAAGAGCACTCTTTGGCCTTTAGATTAGAGGCGCTTCGCCGTCTTTGATTGGATGGAAACAGATATCTAAAGTGTGCAGTGAAGGATCTTTATATTATAGGTAGCCAGCCAAAGCGCTTACCTTTCATCAAAGGGGCCGTAATCAGCCTCAAGATTTGAGATTCCGTAAGTAACTCAGTGAGTGCCTTTCTAAGAAAGAAGGGCTTGGAAGAAGAAAATGAAATACGAACAACCGCGCTGGTTGTAATAGATCGACTTTCATGCTAGTTCTTGCTCCAGCATGAAAGTTCCATTTCAGGGAAGGACGACGTACTATGATACTTTCTGTTTTGTCGAGCCTTGCTTTGGTCTCTGGTTTGATGGTTGTACGTGCTAAAAATCCGGTACATTCCGTTTTGTTTCCCATCCCAGTCTTTCGCAACACTTCAGGTTTACTTCTTTTGTTAGGTCTCGACTTTTTCGCTATGATCTTCCCAGTAGTTTATATAGGAGCTATAGCCGTTTCATTCCTATTCGTTGTTATGATGTTCCATATTCAAATAGCGGAGATTCACGAAGAAGTATTGCGCTATTTACCAGTGAGTGGTATTATTGGACTGATCTTTTGGTGGGAAATGTTCTTCATTTTAGATAATGAAAGCATTCCATTACTACCAACCCAAAGAAATACGACCTCTCTGAGATATATGGTTTATGCCGGAAAGGTACGAAGTTGGACTAATTTGGAAACATTGGGCAATTTACTTTATACCTACTATTCCGTCTGGTTTTTGGTTCCTAGTCTGATTTTATTAGTAGCCATGATTGGGGCTATAGTACTGACTATGCATAGGACTACTAAGGTGAAAAGACAGGATGTATTCCGACGAAATGCTATTGATTCTAGGAGGACTATAATGAGGGGGATGACAGATCTACTAAAGGAAAGTAGCTTGATATTGGTTCGAATCCAATTCGTGAGATGGCCATCTTGGTCATATAGATGTCTTGACACCCTTATTTTCTTTTCTCATTTTCGAATGACTGTCCCATTCCATTTTTGGTATAACTGGACCCGCTATACGATGTATTAGTAGAACCCCTGGGATACGACGCCCTGCTCCTTGAGTATCATGGGATTGAATACCCCGACCTCCCAGAGGCTCCCGAGAAAGCTATTTCAGCCTTCCGGACAGTTAAGGGCAATTCCTACGTCCCTCATCGGTCTGAATCCCCACCCCCGCATAACACTTACTAGATTTTGAAAGAAAAACTGAAAAAACGCTTCACTTCCTGACCTTATTCTCGAGTAGGAAGGGTTCTCGCTACTAAAGAAATTTCTTCAGTTGAAGTAGCTCTTTCCTGAGATGTCTTTCAAGCTGAAGAAGGAAGGGCGCTTTCCTTCGTTGAACACAAGACAGACGGGGGCAAATCCAATCCCTTAATTCTTTGATCCCAATTCAATTGTTGTTTGATGTAATAATAGAGGTGTCAGGCTCAGACTCTGAGAAAGATGACATGCGGTTAGTCCCAACTCTTAGTCTCGTAGTCTTGAAACTCAGCCGTACTTCCTTTGGCTGGCCTTTCGATCCCCTCGTTCACAAAGGGGCGCAACTGAAGCTCATCTAACGATGTTCTAGTGGCTGTTCGCTCCTCTTTCTCTTCCTCTTTTTCTGCTTCTGCTAGGATTTTGTCCTGATAGCGCCGTGCTTGTTCAAGAAAGAGAGAGTCCCTTTGACGGAGAGAAAGACTCCGGGGATAGATAGTCAATGGCCTATGAGGAAGACATCTCCTCTGTTTTTGCTCTTCTTTTTTGCCTTTGGGCTTTTGGACTGTCCAACTCAATATCTTAAAATAGAAGTCATCTTTCTTCAAAGGCCGTTGACTCTGCTTCCTTGATTGAATAATCGAAGGTGAATCAATCAGACAGGACGGACGTGTGATAACAACACTTGCTTTCGTGCTGGAATTCCCCTTGGCGTCACTCACCTCTCTTTCCCTTGCTTTGCTCCCGTTTACCACAATGGCTGTCTCGCTGTCTACTGGAGCTCGGATCCGACTCAAAGTGGGTTCGTGTGTATGCGCCCTGCCCAGAGCTAGCCTGAAAGAAAGTTCAATAAAAATGATTGACACTTGAAAGTAAGGTGAAGACTCTTTCCCCTAATCCATCCATGAATATACTTTTTTCGCTAAGAAAGCCTCTACTGGGCGGGCTACTCCAATAATGACTTTTTTTCTGGGTTCTTTCATAACATAAAGTCATCTAAACAACAGCTTTTAGCTTGCTTCTTGATTGTGGCGATCCCCTTCTTCTGTTCTTGACTCGTACCTGAAGCTAAGCCGGACTCAAGGAGGCTTCAAAGCCAGATCTTCGTCTTTCATATAGAAAGGAGACCTCTCCTTCTCAGGTTATCCCATTTTTTGCTTGAATCCGGCCGTCAACTTCTTCAACTGCTGATGCCGCTGACCTATATGGTGTGCTTTTCGTTCTTTTTGCTTCGAGCGCCCTTTCCCCTTCTCCGCACTCAAGTTGCTGTCTTTCCTATGGCTTGGACCCTTCCGTGCCTCTGAGGAAAGATTCTCGCTACTCAAGAAATTTAGTAAGTGAAGTTATCCTATCAGCTTAAAAAGGGCTTTCTCAGGTCGACCTTTCTTTAGGTTAAGTGGCGTGTAGCTAATCTCGCTAATATCTCAGATCGGGGGACAACTCTGTCTCCGCTTCTGCTCGTGCACTCGTTAAAGCAAACTCATGGCCTAGTTGGTGAATGAGCCTACAAGTGGTAACCGCTCTGTATCCGTCATCTCTTTTGAAGAAGCTGCTGAGCTAGATGCGGCGCTTTCAAAATCCCGTGACTCTCAGTCATCTATCTTCTTTTCACCTGAAAATGTTGGATTGGGGGAAGGCTTTCCTTCTTTGTTGACTTCAACTGATACCGGCCGATAGCCCAATCTCTTAGTCTCGGAACTAATTGTCTATCTAGTAGCCACTCCTTGCTTTGATGAGTTAAGTGAAATGAAAGTCGATTTTGATCCTATATCGCAGCATCATGACTCGTCAATGAAGCCGACACGGGGCTAGAGTCATCACATCAAGTATTGGGCACGTGGGTGAGTGAACTCTAGTTGTGCTTGAGTTGCGATCCGCTCCGGTCAAGTCGAACCTTGCCAATTAGCTTCTGGAGATCGGGTTCTCACTACCAGTCTAAGTGGGAATTCTTCTAAGAAAGCCCCTTCTTCTAGTCTTTATCTTGAATCTTTCTTATTGTCTTTCCCTTTCATCTTGATATAAACTCTGACATTAACAAAGCATCGGGCGGGGAAGCTTTCAATATTATGATGAAAGAGACTATCGGAGAAGGTCCCACTCTGCTTGCGTCCGCTAGCTGACGACGTGTGTAACGCATGCTCCTGTTCCGCGGTTGGTGTTATATATAGAAGTTCCTGGTTGAGAGTATCGGGTCTTCAATTAGGGCTGATCTCCTCAACGCATCCGCTGTTCAATCATCTGCTGCTGATGGTCTTGTTGTCGCAGACGGTCTTCTGTTGGCAATTGAATCAACTCTTACTGCTCGAGTAGACGGTCTTCTTGGTGAGTGAATCATCTTCATCCTATAATAAATAAGGACATTTACACCACCTATTACAGGTCAGGTCCTAAAGCTATAGTGTAATTCCCTGTGACTATTGACAGGAGATCCTTCTATGCTTTCACCGATAATCACATCCAACTACATCCAGGAATCGCATCTGCCAGATGTGGTTTCGGGACCAGGCGTGTAACCTCGATAGCATGTGCCCTAGCCACCCAAGCCTATTAGTCGCTTAGATAAAGAAGGAAGCCCTTCGGGAGCTATTCTTTCCCTGATATTGGCAGGACTTACTAGCCCCTAGCTGTTTCAATGGTAGGAGCAGGGGATTGCAGAGGGACATCCGTGCTAAGAAGAAGGGACTGCAGCCCCAAGGTGTAGCATCAGTTCCAGACAACCGCTCAAGTTCAAGTAATTCTGTCCTAGGAAGAAAGGCTCGAAAGCCTAAAGCTATGATTTATACTTGCTCTCTCCCTGAAGTGGATGTGGAAAAGCGGGCGCTAATGCAAGGAAAGGAGGTGTTGTTCGTCCACTTCTGCTCCAGCTGAGAAATTCCCTTGTAGTCAGAGGAAACTCAAACGTAAGCTAGAACCGGAGAAGAGAAGATACTTTAGGTTTAGTCCTATTGCCTGGAAGTAGAGGGGAGTTCACTCACACCCGGGGCTGCTTCATTCTCCTAAGCCTCAGAATAGACACCTTGCTGAAGCCCTAGGAGGGGAAGGAGTTAGTCTTCTAGTTTATCCCAGACTTATTGGAAATGGAAAGCCAGGGGAATGCTACCAACTCCCTTTACTCCCACGTTGGAAAGCATATGAACTTGACTGAACTGAATGACCAGCCCCGGGCCGGGGTAAAAGAAGAAGGGATAAGATAAGACAGTAGCACCCACCACTCTGTCAGTAGAAGGTTATCCAGTCGATCTTCGTAAGTAAGTAAGTAACACTTTCATCGATGATTCCTCTAATCCTCTAAAGGCTTAGAAGGGAGCTGAACCGTTTATATCTATGAAATTCTTTGGCAGAGGAGTGGCCTCACTTCGCTCGCCTCCCTTCCGGTCGCCTCAGCTTCTGAATCCAATCTTGAACGTTCAGTTAGGCATTCACAAATTCACTTCTCTTTCAAGTTCCAATAAGATTGTTATGCTCGTGGTGACTTCAATTCTCATTGCCCCTTCTAAATGGTTACAGGACTAGGGCCCTACTAGCCTCATCGGCCGATGTCTGCCGTCTCGCGATTCTTGCGTTTATGGACCGAAGGAAAATCACTCCAATCCTTCTTCAGGGCAACATGCTATATTATATGATATATCTTGGGAGTTGAAGGTCGCAGTCCCTTTCCCTCAGGCGAGTTCCTCACTGAACTTAAAAGAGGAAGGAGTCTTTGCGAATTCAGTAGCTATGCTATGTAATACATACCTGACTTCTACCTTCGTGTGTCAATGGATCTTTCGCATACTCCCTATTTATTATGTTTCCCTATTGGTCTCACTACCATACCAAACCCTCCCTCCGGTCGCCTCGTTCCCTTGCTTTTCCATTGCTTTGATCCTCTGTCTCTGAAACCTTCCTTAATTAAATTAAGTGGAGAATTCCTTCGTACTTGAGTGTCCCAATGAGCCCGTAGGCAAGGTCCTTACTATTTTCACGCATGACATGAGGTTGTCTACCTCACTAGTATTTGAACTGGAATGCCAGGCGGAGGAGTGTAACTGCCTTATCGCGCTATCCGACTTGTATGTGAAAAGCATTTCGTACTCGTAACTGATCCCTTCCTAGCGAAAGGTGTGCTCCAATGAAAAGTACACAACACTAGTAGTGCCCCTTTTGACGACCAAGTCACAATGGAAACAATGTATCTCTCTGGGGATGCGAAGAATATTTGAAAGCACTTTCGAACCATCACACGGATTCCAACCCAACTGCCCATGATATGGTAAGAACGGAATGAAAGGGAAAAAAAGTCTTCTATGCGCAGACGTGAAAGCTCTATCAATAGAACTAGCTTCTTTTTATTTAGAGAGGAACGATTCCCTCGTCTGAGAATCTTCATTCACGCACTATTCCTCTCCACTAAAAAAAGAGCGATTGAGAATCTCGAGAACCTTAAACAAAAATGCAGAAGTGAGCGTACCCCGAGGCTCTCCTCTCTCCCTCTTTTTTAGCCAACACCATCAACCCCATTTTTCAGCTTGAATTGGTCAAAGCCAAAAATATGATTAATAGAAGGAAAGGAGATCAGAAAAATAGGCGGACGCCTTATAGTATAGGTCGGATGTTTCCGTGAGCAGTAAGCAGCAGATCCCCCCTTATTTTGGGAAAGCTGGTGGCCGCGTGTGAATTCTTTCAAGGCAAGGGGCGGCCTGATTCGACATTGTTGTTTACTCTGATCCGGTCGAGGTGGTTTTCACCAGCGCGTAGGTGGTCTAAGTTCCTATGACCGAGTCTTTCTGGCCCCTGTGAACATCTTTTCTTAATGTATTAAAGAGGGCCTCTCTAACCGGTGAAGGTGGGTGTCCACTAACGGCCATTCCTGGCTCGGCTCCGATAACGCAATTCCGGGAGGAGTCGGTAGTTGGGCACTGGATCCCTTCGGACCTGGAGAACGTGTGACGCTGAGTCGGGGTTTGGTGAACCAACAGGTCGCTCCTCTAGTTGAAGTATCGGGCCCCTTTTTTGTTGCCTAGGTTACACCTTCGGAATACCCCAGAAGGGAATTTTTCTCTACTCCCCCCAATCTTCACTTTACGCCACGCCGACTCCCCTTTCGTCATAAGGCGTGGAATTAGACCAAGGGGAATCTCCATAGGAACAAGTCCCTTAGATTTCGCACATAGGAGATCGAGACACAGCCCCAGGGCTATGGGGAAAGATGTAGATCGATCACCCTAGATAGACAACTACATAGAGGGTCTCTCTCTACAAGTCAGTCTATATATTCTTGGATTTCGTTCCCCCCGTAAGATCAATTAGTTTACGATATAGATAGATATATATTTAACAACAACATTCTAAGAAAAGATATTAATAGATATCGGTAGTTGTCCGGTCGTACCCAAACAATAAGATTCCTGAGGAAAATGCACCTAAGATCAAATATTTCGAGCCGGCTTCCGTGGAAAATTCAGACTTTCTTTTTGATGCTGCGATCACATAAAAACATAAACTTTGAGGCTCAATAGCTAAATACATGGCAATTGAATCATAAGCCGAGATCATAAAGAGCATACTGCGAGTAGGAAGTGGAATTAATACAATGGATTCAAAAGCATCAAACCTCTCTTGTTCGGAAGAATCGAAACACATCGAAATGGTACCAGCCGTACTTAATAATAGAAGGATTTGGCAGAAATATGTAAAATTGTCCCTCCTAAAAAGATTATTCCAGAATAAATGGGCAATAGTTAGGAGAGGTGCGCCAGCGGCGAGCAGAAGCAAGGTTATTAGATACCTCAGGAAAGCCCGGCCAGAACCACACGTGCAAGTTTCCCTGCATGTGGCTCGTCCGTGATAACTTCTTCGGATTTGCGTGAACTAGCGGACCGATCACTAAGTGGGGATGCTCCCTCCAGCATGAGCGAACCTTTTCGAAAGTGGTTAGGAATGGGCGCCCCTCTCCCAGCCCGGATCCAGCCAGGTTCTATTGATCATGTCCCCTTCCCAACAGTTGGAACTTGTCTTGGGGCGTCTTTGGCTTTACGAGAGAAAGCTCGCCGTAGAAAAAAGTCTTTCTCTTCCCGTCCCGGGTCATAGGTGCGTCCACAGAAGAGGAAATCGCAATGCATCTTGCTCAGCAGGCGTAGCTTGGAGTGAGAGTGTAGCGGGGGTAAGGAGGCCGCCAGAGAGGAAGGCAAACCGGCCTATTAAGCGCAGCTAAGCTAATATGCGCCGGAGAAAGCCAGGTGCCGTAGGTAAGCTCTATTCGGCCCGGAGCATTGATTCCCCATAACGAAGAGGCTAGCTCTATCTCTCAATTACCTATCCTGTGCTCGAGAAGGTCCCTCAGTTCCTCGGCAGCACCTCGAGGTGCATTTAGTTGTCTTACATGAGACTCGGGATATTACCCACTCCATGGCATGACACCTTTCGGTCATCCATTCCGCCCGCCCGCCCAGACGCGGCGCCTTTTCTCATTATCATCTACCGCCCTTTCTTTCCTCCCCGCTATTCACGCATGAAGATCGTCGTATGTATGCTCGACTTCGGGTGTCGGTGCTATAGTATAGGTAGGAGTACATTATGGCAGGATCAGTCACCCGGGCAAACCAACCCTCCTCCAAGAAGAATTGTGCTATGCCCCCCGATCCCTATAGAGCGAAAGAGCTGCCTGGTGATCCCTAGGTTGCAGCACGTTCGGTCGTTAACTCCTCGCGCCGCTGCCGCCGTTTCTAGGACCGACCGACGCCTCACCTGCACAGGTACCTACCTAGTGTCGGTCGCACATTCAACATAGCGTTCGGACTCATGTGCCTTCCAGAACCAGGGGTCTTCGAGCCTGCTGCGTACGATTAGCCAGCCTTGCGGCGGCAAAAGGATTCTAAGCCCCCCCATGCTACGGTTCCCCGCGGTCCGAACCCGGTGCCGCATTAGGTTAGGGAACTGGGCGATAATAGCTCCTCCGCATCCCAAAGCGCGCTGCCCTCCTAGGCGCGCAACACTAAGTAATCCAAGCCAACCCACATTACTGACTAACGGTGGATAATCAAATTTCTTAGACGTACTAAATACAACTCCATGAATGAGCAAAATGAAGGTTGCATTAATGATAAAGATCTCTGGGGAAACCGCTAAAAAAAGATTGAACATGTGGGAGGATCCGAACGAATTCTGCTTTCATTTCCCACGTATGGAGCACTGAGTTACTTACGTTACGGTCTTCAGCAGGTAGGCTGCACGCGGCTAGGAAGGCTACGTCCCATGCGTCAGTTTGTGGATCGCGGTCTCACACACTAATCGCACTATGTGGAAGAGTTTTATGGGGGATTGTCCCTAAGTAAATTTTAGTTAAGCTTTGTTCTCTTGCAAAGCGGCGAGCTATAGCTATTTAGAAAAAGAAAAGATTTGAATTTGCAATGCACTATCGCCCCAATCTCGATGAAAAAAGGAGAAGCAACTAAAGAAGGGTGACGAAGCTTCTTTGCATCCCATAGTGCTGTCGCACTAAGCGACTACCGTTCCAGAGTCGTACAACGAAGTGATTAGCATACCAGAGTGACGCAAGGCTCTAAGCTCGTACCTTATAAGTAAGCTCTTTATGCTCTCTCCGCTCGCTCCTTTTCGTAGCGTAGATCTTTCTTCTCTTAAGAGATTTTTCCTACGAAAACCATTCTTTTATGCGCATCGCTTTAGCGAAGGCAAAGCCAGTTTCTAATCTACTAACGTAAAGCAAGAGAGTAGGTCCAAAAGTATAAAAGAGGGTACTGGGGGAAGAAGGACCACTGCTTTGTTCCAGGGGTGAAGTAGCTGCTTCGAGTTGGACGTTCGTGACTAGTGCCTCGATATGCAGCCTTCACTTGGTCAACGGAACCCAGGATTGCTTGGATCTGCTGCTTCAACTCGGTCAAATGCAACTGCTGGTCTTGGTTCCTTTCGGGCGTGCAGGTGGATCCTATCTCCTTCTTTTGTTCTGGTTCCCGTGCGTGTAGGAGGTCTTTTTTTTGCCATTTCTATTTTTTATGTGTGTCCTGCTCCGGCAAAAAGGGAAGGGAATCAAATTTGACAGTTACAGTAAGCAGCATAGCCCCTCCGAAGCTCTGTTTCGGCCATCTACGGGCAGGATTTCTGGTCCCTTGGAATTCTAGTTATCTAGATTTAGTAGAGCTTATACTTATATATGTGTGGATTTTTAAGGCTTCTATCTTGCTTTTGCTTATGACTCCTAGGCCCTTTATTCGACTTAAAACCATTTAGTCTCGCTGCTATTTGATTCTTTTTTAATCTAAAAAACTATCCATCCGACTTATATCGAAGCAGATTCCAAGATATTGCATGCAACATAAGCGTTGTGCCTTTCTTTGTAGGCCTCCACAGGGCTTTCCGAAGCTGAGCGAATGGTAGACAATCCGTTAACCTTAGTGAGGCTGGGTCCCCTGATTTATTAACTGACATCTTTCTTTACTTAACTTACTCTTTCTAACACTTACATCTCGACGTTAGCTCAGCGGGTGACGAATCAGAGGGGTAATCTAATTTAAGACTCAGCGCTTGCCTCTCCTTCTTTGTATAGTATGTTCGTGTGTTTGGGCGACTGAACGCCGTGTGGTTAGCTGAAGCAGACAATTTGAGTATCCTAGCAGCTACAGCAGCAGAGAGAAGTCTCTGTTCA